CGTTTTTTATTGACCTCCTACTTCCTTTAATCCGCGGGAGGTCAAATTTAGGTTGCTGCTCAATTATTTTAGTGTAATTTTGACCTCCCGCGATTAACAAGAACACAGAATCACGCCCTGTAGGATTTGAACCTACGACATCGGGTTTTGGAGACCCACGTTCTACCGAACTGAACTAAGAGCGCTTTATTATCACAATAAATATTTTGTAACCCCAATTTATCTTGCATATATATATACTATAAAAAATAAAAATGAAATATTTATTTAATTATGTATGTACAATTTTATTAATTGATCTCAATTGATCCCTCGTTACTGCTCAGAAGATAAGTAATAGGTAGGGATGACAGGATTTGAACCCGTGACATTTTGTACCCAAAACAAACGCGCTACCAAACTGCGCTACATCCCTTTCAATTGGTCTACAGTGTCATTGTAGAGAATCCCTGTCTTGTTTTCCACATCTTTATTTCCTACATTGATATACACAAACTATCTTATCATTTCTTCCTTCTTCCTTTTGGTCTCATATATCATATAACAAACATATAATATGGTAAAAGACTTATATAAAGTATGAAATAAATATGAAATCTACCACAAAAAATTAATATTTTTTTGGAATTTAAGGCGGAAATGGACGTATTTTTTTCTTTTAATAAATATCTATTTTGTACATTTCAATTTGAATTAGGAACTCCGCGTACAAGTGGTAAGTCATTAACTACATATACACATCCGGTCATATATGTATTACCATTATGTATTACAAATTACAATAAAATTACAATAACGAATACAGAAAGAGGAGTTTTTAAAATGCGAGATCTAAAAACATATCTCTCCGTGGCACCGGTAGTAAGTACTCTATGGTTCGGTTCTTTAGCAGGTTTATTGATAGAGATCAATCGTTTTTTTCCGGATGCGTTGATATTCCCCTTTTTTTCATTCTAGCTATTGATATGGGAAGGGGGAAGAAGATTAGAGATACAATCAAATATCTGTAACTAATCCCTACCCCTCCCTTCTTTTTTTCTTTGTTCTTTGTTTTTTCTTTTTTTCTTTTTTTACTTATTCTTTCTAAAAAAAAAAAAAAAAACAAAGAAAAAGCGGTTTCACCCTCAGTGAAACTATGAACTCGGGCTCAGGCTCAAATTAAATTAATAATAGAATGGAAATGCGGTGGTTGGGGCAACAATATCATACAAGATACTTAACTGAAAATGAAATACTGTACGGCAATTAAAAATTATAAATATAGTTAGAAATAATTATATTACTTATTATTTATTACTATATTGATATTGATTGCAACAAAATATTTCTTTCATAATTTGATTTCGAGTTACCTGCTTCTATTTTTGTGTCCTTTCTTCTTCGGGTCGGAAAATTAAAGAATTGAGTGAATCAAAAACCAAAGGAGGTTCATGGCTAAGGGTAAAGATGTCCGAGTAACGGTTATTTTGGAATGTACCAGTTGTGTTCGAAATCGTGTTAATAAGGAATCAATGGGCATTTCCAGATATATTACTCAAAAGAATCGACACAATACGCCTAGTCGATTGGAATTGAGAAAATTCTGTCCCTGTTGTTACAAACATACGATTCATGGGGAGATAAAGAAATAGATCGAACCGATCGCTCGTGTGTCAGTCTTCCAAGGAAGATGAAAAATTACATATTATATATAACAATATATATATATAATTTATTTTTGAATTTATTTAAATAGAAATAAATATAAACAAATAAATAGAAACAAACCAAATCCTATTTCGATCGGATCAAAGATGATGTAGAATTAAGAAATAGGATTGGGATTTTCAGGATAAGGAATAAACAAACCATGGATAAATCCAAGCGAATCTTTCTTAAATCTAAGCGATCTTTTCGTAGGCGTTTGCCTCCGATCCAATCGGGGGATCGAATTGATTATAGAAACATGAGTTTAATTAGTCGATTTATTAGCGAACAAGGAAAAATATTATCTAGACGGGTGAATAGATTGACCTTAAAACAACAACGATTAATTACTATTGCTATAAAACAAGCTCGTATTTTATCTCCGTTACCTTTTCTTAATAATGAGAAACAATTTGAAAGAAGCGAGTCAACCGCTAGAGCTGCTGGTCTTAGAACCAGAAAAAAAATAGGTTGACTCTTCAATTGAATTGAATCAAAATAAAATTCCAATCCAAACTCAAATGCGGATTGACGTTTTTTTTTTTTGTTCGAAAAATCGTAAAATCGAAATGTCCTGTCGTAAGAAAAAAAATGGGAGAAGAGGAATAAATATTTTTTATTTAACGTCTTTCTTCATTTTGATGACTTTATCATATTTTATCATACTAATTTCTACTCTACCTTCCCAGAGTTCATTCTCCAGGGAACTCCATTTAAACTATTCCAACGGATTCCTTCCAATCTCTTTATTTTATGATCTCATTGGAAATCATATAAAGACAACTCTTATTTAATATAGCTATTTGTGCAAGTATTTTACGATTAAGAAGTAACTGTCTCTTGTACAGATTGTGTATAAATTTACTATAACTAAAGTATACTTTATTCTCGCGAATTACTGCATTTATCCGAGTGATCCACAACCGACGAAAATCTCTCTTTTGTCTACCTCTATCCCGATGAGCCGAAACCAAAGCTCTTATTTTCTGTTGAGTAATAGTACGAGTAAGTCTTGAATGAGCCCCTCGAAAGGTTGATGCAAATAAACGAATTTTTGTTCTACGTCTTCGAGCTATATACCCTCGTTTAATTCTGGTCATTGAATAAATGAAACTTTGATGAATAACTAATCGATTTCCTTTCTTTCAGTTATTCCCTTCCCGTATCCTAGTCTATTAATAACAAAACGGATTCTTCCAATGTATAAAATTTAAATTCCAATGGCTTTTGCTACTATAACCTTCCCGACCACGATTTTTTTTTTTTTTTCTAGGTGAAATGCCTAGAAAAAAATTGTATTGATATTAGGTATCAAAAACACATAAAAGTAGTAAATATAAATGGATATAGTGGGTTCCATCGTTTCTATGGTTACTTCTTAAACGGTGAGGTCCTCTCTATACACCGGAGCCCTTCTTTCGTTTAATCAATGTTATTGTTAACTTGTACAGTTCACACTCTTTGGCTCTACCCATAATTATCCAGTACGAGGTCTTTCACAATGAGATCTACTTATACAGTAACGGTATTTAATTATGAAGATTAGCTGAGTAGCTGACCCTGTTAGTCCGTTCTTGCAAGAGTAAGGCATAATTTTTCTGCTTTTTAAAATAGTATTTCCCCTGCTTAATGGATATCATTTGCTATCAATGGAGAATTCTTTCTCATCTTAAATTTAAAACGGAGTTAATTGGATTTGCACCAACGGAAACCATACATTTGATACCACAATAGAAGGATAGATCTTTTTGATTTTTAGATATTGAATGGAGTTCTTCCATTCTAGTCTATTCACTGGTACTGATCGTTGATACTGGATCAATTGTTTTCTTTCTTTTGTCCTAGCCCATGATCTGAACGAGTCGCACATACACCCTAGTACATGTTCCTCGTCGCTGAGGACATCCCCCAAGAGCGGGGGATTTCGTGACATTTCTGATTGGCTGTCTTGTGTTTCTAATAAGTTGTTTAATAGTTGGCATATTGAATCATATACATAATGGGCTGGTTTAGATCGATCTTAACCGGATGATTATGAATTATTTTATTTCTATATTAATAGATTAATGAATAGAATATTAAATCCGGTAAGAAGATAAAATCTCAAATCACCAATTCGTCTGAAATTTTTGTTATTTTTTCTTTTTTATTCAGTCGCTACAAGATCAACAATTCCATGAGCTTGGGCTTCTGTTGCTGACATAAAAACATCTCTTTCCATATCTTCGGATACAACCCATAAGGGTTTGCCTGTCCTTTGTACATAAACCCTTGTGACGGTTTCGCGCAGCTTCAAAAGTTCTTCCGCTTCCAAGATAAATTCTCCCGTCTGTGCCTCATAAAAAGAACTAGCAGGTTGATGGATCATTACCCTGATGATATAACATAATAAATGTTTATTCTATCTCGCATGATGATAAGGTGAAGAGATAAAGAATAATAAAATATAGAATTGAACAACCGTACAGGCATCTTTTACGCATTGCATACGGCTCTATAATGGAATTCGTTTTTACCTTACTTAAATATCAAATAAATTAAATATAGGGTCTATCAGACTCGGGTTGGTAAATGATCCAATAACCACCCTTCTTTTTGTTTTTGGAGTAGTTCAAAAATACTATGATGGCTCCGTTGCTTTATATATTTATTTCGTCTGTTATTTAGCAATCCCAAAGTTTCTTTTTTTTTTTTTTTTTCAAATAAAAAAACAAGATTTTTTTTATTTTCATATTCTTTCATAACCTAAATATTGTTAAGAGCCTCCCGGCGTGAAAACAAAAAAGTTTGTGACGCTGAAATAGGCCTCCCGATAGATTAGATAAAATCGGAAATACCTTTTATCTCATACTACTCTTTCGATACATAATTTAAGGGTTAAAAAAATTTATCATATCGAATTCGAAGTGCCATGCTATTATTACTTAATATTCATATTTCATATAGCGCGAAGGCATAGTCTTCTTTTTTCTCTCAAATCAAATAAAAAACTCATTGGCGCCAAGCGTGAGGGAATGCTAGACGTTTGGTAATTTCTCCTCCGACCAGAATAAAAGATCCCATTGAAGCGGCTAATCCCATGCATATTGTCTGTATATCTGGTCGCACAAATTGCATAGTATCATAAATAGCTACTCCGGGTATTACCCATCCGCCAGGAGAATTTATAAACAAATATAGATCTTTGGTATCATCCTCTATACTGAGATATACCATAAGACCAATAAGTTGATTCGAGATCTCGCTATCAACCCCTTGGCCTAAAAAAAGTAATCTTTCTCGATAAAGTCGGTTGATTGGGATAAAGTTGTATCCCTTAGAAACCGTACATGCACCTTTTGATGCATACGGTTCAACAAAAATAACGAAAAAAAAAAAAAGAATCAATGTGTAGATGTAGATTCTAGCGCTTTCTTTTATTTTTTTTTTTTTTTTTTTTCATACCAGGCTTTTAACTTATAAAAAGGGGCTTTTCTTTCATTTTTCAAAAAAGATGGGTTTTGGCCTGTTTTGTTTATCTATAAAAAAAATTACTAAATTTATCTAACTAACTTTTCATTGATGTATTGTTTCATCGAGATACAATCTCAATCGCGATGTAATTTTCTTGTTCCTGAATGGGCTTCTTCAATTTTTTTAGGTTTATGCTCTACTCCGAGTAAAGATCCGCCCGATTTGGATTTGCACATATATGACAAATGCCCCAATACCACGTCCTTTTGCTATGACTTCCTTTTTACAATTTATTTCATGTCTTACAACAGATATTCAATGCATTCATCATATTACTCGATTGATTAACAGTTTGAGATCACGTCTATTATAAATATATAAAGAAATAGAATATGATAGAAATAGTAATCATAAATAGATTTATTACCGGTTTTTTTCTAAACGGAGCCTGGATACTTCATTTTATTGGCCTAACCAAGATAACCATAAATTATTCTAATTGATAATATTAATCTGTATACCCTCCCGAAAAAATGGATCTAATTGAACTTCACGCTCCAAATTTTTGATAATTCAATCAATCTTTCTTGGGCGAAGGGGAGGATATCTCGATCGGGGAAGAGAATGGGGAAATACCATATGACCCAATATATCTGACAAGTCGCACTATATGTCAATCCACAATGCATCTTCCTCTCCAGGACTTCGAAAAGGTACTCTTGGAACACCAATAGGCATTAAATAAAAGAAAAATTAAGTACTATATCTCACTTTGATGTGAAAGCGTAACAATGGATTTAGTGTCCTACTAATATTGGCCTTTATCATATTTTATCCATAGATTGACTAAGTTCATAAAAAAAGATAAAGAAGACAAAATGAATAAAGGAAAATTATTACAAATAAGTCCTTTGAATGATGAACAAATATATATATACATTCACTCATATAAAATGGTATCAACTCCCCTACCATTGCGTATTGGTACTTATCGGGTGTAGAATAGATCTGCTTCTTTTTGTTCCTACAAACAAAATAGTTTCATTATTACTAAAAGTAATTGAAAAGAATCAAACAAATCAAACAAATATTAATTCTTTCCCCAAGATAATCCACTAAAAAGAGGGTCCACAGCATAGTTTTTTCCAATGCAATAAAGTTACATTGTGTCTATTTTTCATTGATAAAGGGGTATTTCCATGGGTTTGCCTTGGTATCGTGTTCATACCGTCGTATTGAATGATCCCGGTCGTTTGATTTCTGTCCATATAATGCATACAGCTCTGGTTGCTGGTTGGGCCGGTTCGATGGCTCTATACGAATTAGCAGTTTTTGATCCTTCTGATCCTGTTCTTGATCCAATGTGGAGACAGGGTATGTTCGTTATACCCTTCATGACTCGTTTAGGAATAACCAATTCATGGGGCGGTTGGAGTATCACAGGGGGTACTGTAACGAATCCGGGTATTTGGAGTTACGAAGGTGTGGCCGGGGCACATATTGTGTTTTCGGGCTTGTGCTTTTTGGCAGCTATCTGGCATTGGGTGTATTGGGATCTAGAAATATTTACTGATGAACGTACAGGAAAACCCTCTTTGGATTTGCCTAAGATCTTTGGAATTCATTTATTTCTATCAGGGGTGGCTTGCTTTGGTTTTGGTGCATTTCATGTAACAGGATTGTATGGTCCTGGAATATGGGTGTCCGATCCTTATGGACTAACTGGAAGGGTACAATCCGTAAATCCAGCGTGGGGTGTGGAGGGTTTTGATCCTTTTGTTCCGGGAGGAATAGCCTCTCATCATATTGCAGCAGGGACCTTGGGCATATTGGCGGGTCTATTCCATCTTAGTGTACGTCCACCTCAACGCCTATACAAAGGATTACGTATGGGAAATATTGAAACCGTCCTTTCCAGTAGTATTGCTGCTGTCTTTTTTGCCGCTTTTGTAGTTGCTGGAACTATGTGGTATGGTTCAGCAACTACCCCGATTGAATTATTTGGTCCCACTCGTTATCAATGGGATCAAGGATACTTCCAACAAGAAATATATCGAAGAATTGGTGCTGGGTTGGCTGAAAATCAAAGTTTATCTGAAGCTTGGTCTAAAATTCCCGAAAAACTAGCTTTTTATGATTACATCGGCAATAATCCGGCAAAGGGGGGGTTATTCAGAGCGGGCTCAATGGACAACGGGGATGGAATAGCTGTTGGGTGGTTAGGACATCCTATCTTTAGAGATAAAGAGGGGCGCGAACTTTTTGTACGTCGTATGCCTACTTTTTTTGAAACATTTCCGGTTGTTTTGGTAGACGGAGACGGAATTGTTAGAGCCGATGTTCCTTTTAGAAGGGCGGAATCTAAATATAGTGTCGAACAAGTAGGTGTAACTGTCGAGTTCTATGGTGGCGAACTCAACGGAGTCAGTTATAGCGATCCCGCTACTGTGAAAAAATATGCTAGACGTGCTCAATTGGGTGAGATTTTTGAATTAGATCGTGCTACTTTGAAATCCGATGGTGTTTTTCGTAGCAGTCCACGGGGTTGGTTTACTTTTGGACATGCTTCGTTTGCTTTGCTCTTCTTCTTCGGACACATTTGGCATGGTGCTAGAACCTTGTTTCGAGATGTTTTTGCTGGTATTGATCCAGATTTAGATGCTCAAGTGGAATTTGGAGCATTCCAAAAACTTGGAGATCCAACTACAAGAAGACAAGTAGTCTGATACAATATGCTTTGTTACTTGTTACTTTTCATTTTGATTTTCTTTTTGTGATTTTTAGATGGGGTACCAGATAAATCTTGATTTGAATCACTGCCTTTTCTTTGACTCTTGTTCTTTATTTATCCGGGAGACGATCCCAAATAAACAGGTATGGAAGCTATAATTGTAAATCACGATCGAATCTATGGAAGCATTGGTTTATACATTCCTTTTAGTCTCAACTCTAGGAATAATTTTTTTCGCTATCTTTTTTCGAGACCCGCCTAAAGTTCCAACTAAAAAGGTGAAATGATTTGTCATTATCTCAATTGAAGTACGGATCCTCCCAATATTGGGAGGATCCGTACTTCAACTAGTCCCCGTGTTCCTCGAATGGATCTCTTAGTTGTTGAGAGGGTTGCCCAAAAGCAGTATATAAGGCGTACCCAGTAAAACTTACAAGTAAACCAGATAAAAAGATGGCAACTAGGGTTGCTGTTTCCATGATTATATAGTTTTAAGACATTATAAAGTTTTAAGACCACAATGGATCTATGATAAGATCATTTATTTACAACGGAATGGTATACAAAGTCAACAGATCTTACTGAATATAAAATATTATGGCTACACAAACCGTTGAAGGTAGTTCTAGATCTGGCCGCCCAAAACGAACTAATGCGGGGAGTTTATTGAAACCATTGAATTCAGAATATGGTAAAGTAGCTCCTGGGTGGGGAACTACTCCTTTGATGGGTCTCGCAATGGCTCTATTCGCGATATTCCTATCTATTATTTTGGAGATTTATAATTCTTCCATTTTACTGGATGGAATTTCAATGAATTAGATTCACAAGAACCATTAACTGGCTTTTTCAATACAAAGTGAAGCGTTTAGGTTTCTGATTTTTATCCCATTCTATTTTGGTAGTTTGACCGTGGAATTTCTTTGTTTCTGTATTTCCGGAATATGAGTGTGTGACTTGGTATAAATGATCCTATGGATAGTACAGAGAATGGGTCTGTCATCTTGATAGAGATGGTTTTACTTCGTCGGATATTCATTCTAGTATCTGGAGCACGGAATATATGAAATAGATTACTATTAGAACTATGATTCATACTTAATAGTCAGACCTCGTGTCCGGACTTCAAAAAATTTTTTCAAAGAGTTAGAAGTTATAAATAGAAATATTTTTATTCTTTCAAACTTTCGTTTATGCTTATTTTGATCAAAGGACAAAACAAAGGTTTCTTTGGTTTGGATTTTTAGTCATTATATCTATTCATTGAATAAGTGATGATCCAATGGTTCTTACTCAGGGAATTTTGGGACTTAGACTTAGTTTGAAAGGGTTTTATTGAATCATCGTGGTTTTAGTATGAATCTGAGGTTTTAATCAATTCATAGGGTCTTAACAAGAGAATTCCTATCAATAATAAAGAAAACAGCAGTAAAGCCGCATTACACATAAATAACACCAAAGAAAATAGGTAAATAGAAGATTCAAGAGGCCTATAACGATCAATATATAGACGAATGAGCCGACTTGATTTTTTGGCATTATAACCACAAAGAAGAGCTTTCGGATTTTTATTCTTTAGTATCTTCAAAAAAAAATTGAATCATAAATCATAGAATTAATAAATTTAAAACTTTATATTACACACATCCGTTAGAACTAGTATTTGGGTGTTTCTGTTTGAGCCGTACGAGATGAAATTTTCATATACGGTTCTCCGGGGGGGTCCCCTTGATTTACCTATCTCAATAAAATCTATGATTGGTTCGAAGAACGTCTTGAGATTCAGGCAATTGCCGATGATATAACTAGTAAATATGTTCCTCCTCACGTCAACATATTTTATTGTCTAGGGGGAATTACGCTTACTTGTTTTTTAGTACAAGTAGCTACCGGGTTTGCTATGACTTTTTATTATCGTCCGACCGTTACGGAGGCCTTTGCTTCTGTTCAATATATAATGACTGAAGCTAATTTTGGTTGGTTAATCCGATCAGTTCATCGATGGTCGGCAAGTATGATGGTCCTAATGATGATCCTGCACGTATTTCGCGTGTATCTCACCGGCGGCTTTAAAAAACCTCGTGAATTGACTTGGGTTACAGGTGTGGTTTTGGGTGTATTAACCGCATC